GTTAACGTAGCTTAAACAAAAGCATGGCACTGAAGATGCCAAGATGAGCCGTAAAAAGTTTCGATAACACAAAAGCCTGGTCCTGACTTTAATATCAATTATGGTCTGAATTACACATGCAAGTACCAGCACACCCGTGAGAATGCCCACCATCCCCCATACCGGGGAAGAGGAGCCGGCATCAGGCACACATTTACGTAGCCCAAAACGCCTTGCTTAGCCACACCCCCAAGGGAACTCAGCAGTGATAAACATTAAGCCATGAGCGAAAGCTCGACTTAATCAAGACCGAACTAGAGCCGGTAAAACTCGTGCCAGCCACCGCGGTTATACGAGAGGCTCAAATTGATAATCCACGGCGTAAAGCGTGATTAAAGAAAAAGTAAAACTAAGGCCAAACACCCCCCAAGCTGTCATACGCTAACGGACACACGAAGCCCGAAAACGAAAGTGGCCCTAAAACCCTTGAATTCACGACCATTAAGAAACAAACTGGGATTAGATACCCCACTATGCTTAATAGTAAACAAAGATGGCAACATACAAATACCATCCGCCAGGGGACTACGAGCATTAGCTTAAAACCCAAAGGACTTGGCGGTGCCTCAAACCCACCTAGAGGAGCCTGTTCTATAACCGATAACCCCCGTTCAACCTCACCACTCCTTGCCAACACAGCCTATATACCGCCGTCGCCAGCTTACCTCATGAGAGATCAACAGTAAGCCAAATGGGTTAAACCCAAAACGTCAGGTCGAGGTGTAGCTAATGGAGTGGGAAGAAATGGGCTACATTTTCTGACACAGAATATAACGAAAAGTGCCATGAAAAAGCACAACTGAAGGTGGATTTAGCAGTAAAAAGAAAACAGAGAGTTCTTTTGAAGATGGCTCTGAGGCGCGTACACACCGCCCGTCACTCTCCTCGAAACAAACAACAAAAATTAATAAATAGACAAAACACTAAAGAGGAGGCAAGTCGTAACATGGTAAGTGTACCGGAAGGTGCACTTGGAAAAATTAGAATGTAGCTAAAAAGGAAAGCATCTCCCTTACACCGAGAAGACACTCGTGCAAATCGAATCATTCTAAGCAGTACAGCTAGTCTTAACACACAACAAACCAATCAACCATATATTAAAATTAAATACATATATAAAACAAAACATTTTTCCACCTAAGTATAGGCGATAGAAAAGGACAATAAGAGCGATAGAAAAAGTACCGCAAGGGAAAGCTGAAAGAGAAATGAAATAACCCATTAAAGCACCAAAAAGCAGAGACTAAAACTCGTACCTTTTGCATCATGATTTAGCAAGTAATATTCAAGCAAGGAGAACCATAGTTTGAAACCCCGAAACTAGACGAGCTACTCCGGAGCAATCTTATAGGATCAACCCGTCTCTGTGGCAAAAGAGTGGGAAGACTCCCGAGTAGAGGTGATAAGCCTACCGAGCCTAGTTATAGCTGGTTGCTTAAGAAATGAATGTTAGTTCAGCCTTATATAATTCTCAAACCAAAACATTAACAAAAAGAGTATAAGCAATATATAAGAGTTAGTCAAAGGGGGTACAGCTCCTTTGAAACAGAACACAAACTTACACAGGTGAACAAGGATCATATTTAATAAAGGAAATTCTAACTTCCTCAGTGGGCCCAAAAGCAGCCACCTGAACAGAAAGCGTTAAAGCTCAGGAAGGCCTAAACCAATAATAAAGATAATAATATCCTAATTCCCTAATAATACTAAGCCGTCCTATTTTTATAGAAGAGATAATGCTAAAATTAGTAATAAGAGGGTCACAGGCCCTCTCCACGCATGTGTGTAAGTCAGCCCGGACTAACCACTGACAACTAACGGACCCAAAAAGAGGGACAAATAATAAAACTAAACAAACAAGAAAAACTTAAAAATTTAGACCGTTAACCCAACACAGGAATGCATCAAGGAAAGACTAAAAGGAGTAGAAGGAACTCGGCAAACACAAACCCCGCCTGTTTACCAAAACATCGCCTCTTGCTACAAAATGTATTAGAGGTCCCGCCTGCCTGTGACCAAAAAGTTTAACGGGCCGCGGTATCCTGACCGTGCGAAGGTAGCGTAATCACTTGTCTTTTAAATGAAGACCTGTATGAATGGCATAACGAGGGTTTAACTGTCTCCTCCTCCCAGTCAATGAAATTGATCTATCCGTGCAGAAGCGGATATATAAACATAAGACGAGAAGACCCTATGGAGCTTTAGGCCCAGGACCAAACATGTTAAGAGATTATACAAGCTATAAGTAATAAAAAATCAAATTAAACCAAGTGTAAACTGATTCAAGTGCCTTCGGTTGGGGCGACCACGGGGAAAAAAGAAACCCCCACATGGAATGGAAGTACCTCCCTAAACTAAGAAAAACATATCCAAGTAACAGAACATCTGACCAAAAATGACCCAGGAGAACGATCCTGATCAATGAACCAAGTTACCCTAGGGATAACAGCGCAATCCTTTCCCAGAGCCCATATCGACGAAAGGGTTTACGACCTCGATGTTGGATCAGGACATCCTAATGGTGCAGCCGCTATTAAGGGTTCGTTTGTTCAACGATTAATAGTCCTACGTGATCTGAGTTCAGACCGGAGTAATCCAGGTCGGTTTCTATCTATGAACTTACTTCTTCCCAGTACGAAAGGACCGGAAAAAGAGGGCCTATACTTAAGGCAAGCCCTACCCCCACCTTCTGAAAACAAATAAAAAAATAAAGGGGTATATCCAGCCCGCCAGAAATAATGGCACGCTAAGGTGGCAGAGCCTGGTAATTGCAAAAGGCCTAAGCCCTTTCACCCAGGGGTTCAAATCCCCTCCTTAAGCTATGAACACTATCTTAACTCATATCATTAACCCACTGGCCTATATTATCCCCGTACTTCTAGCAGTGGCATTTCTTACGCTCCTAGAACGGAAAGTGCTAGGATATATACAGCTACGAAAGGGGCCTAACATTGTAGGGCCATACGGACTCCTCCAACCTATTGCCGACGGAGTAAAACTATTTATTAAAGAACCCATCCGCCCATCAACTTCCTCCCCTTTCCTTTTTCTTGCCACCCCAACACTCGCGCTAACTCTAGCCTTAACTATATGAGCCCCCATACCAATACCCTACCCAGTAATAGAACTAAGCCTAGGTATCCTATTTATTCTAGCCCTCTCAAGCCTAGCAGTATACTCAATTTTAGGCTCGGGGTGGGCCTCAAACTCAAAATATGCCCTAATCGGGGCCCTACGGGCCGTAGCACAAACTATTTCGTATGAAGTGAGCCTAGGACTAATTTTATTATCTACTATTATTATTGCAGGGGGATTTGACCTAAAAACATTTAATATTGCCCAAGAAACCACATGACTTATAGCCCCCGCCTGACCTCTAGCAGCAATATGATACGTATCAACACTAGCAGAAACAAACCGGGCCCCATTCGACCTTACAGAGGGGGAATCTGAACTGGTGTCAGGATTTAACGTAGAGTATGCAGGAGGCCCCTTCGCCCTTTTCTTCCTGGCTGAATACTCCAATATCTTATTAATAAATACCCTATCTACTATTCTCTTCTTAGGGGCCCTACACAACCCCATTATTCCAGAATTAACCACAATTAACCTTATAATTAAGGCCACTCTGCTATCAATCCTATTTTTATGAGTGCGGGCCTCATACCCACGATTTCGATACGACCAGCTTATACACCTAATCTGAAAGAATTTCCTGCCATTAGCCCTAGCCTTTGTCATCTGAAACCTGGCCCTACCAATTGCCACAGCAAGCCTTCCCCCCTTCTAATACAAAAGGAAATGTGCCCGAAAAGAATAAGGGCCACTTTGATAGAGTGGACTATGAGAGTTAAAATCCCCCCATTTCCTTAGGAAGAAGGGATTCGAACCCATCCTCAAGAGATCAAAACTCTTAGCGCTTCCACTACACTACTTCCTAGTAAAGTCAGCTAAATAAGCTCTCGGGCCCATACCCCGAACATGTTGGTTAAAATCCTTCCTTCACTAATGAACCCATATGTACTTTCCATTATTATTATAAGCCTAGGACTTGGTACAACAATTACATTTGCCAGCTCACACTGACTACTAGCATGAATAGGCCTGGAAATTAATACCCTAGCAATTTTACCCCTAATAACTCAGCACCATCACCCACGAGCAGTAGAAGCATCAACAAAATATTTCTTAACGCAAGCCACAGCAGCAGCACTCGTATTATTCTCCGCCACTTCCAACGCATGAATAACAGGAAACTGGGAAATTCAACAACCATTTCATCCAACAATTATTATTATCACAATGCTTGCCCTAGGACTGAAAGTGGGCCTAGCCCCAATACACTTTTGGTTGCCAGAAGTACTTCAAGGACTTGATTTAACCACAGGGCTTATTTTGTCCACGTGACAAAAACTAGCCCCCATAATCCTAATTTATCAACTATCAATAGAAATTGATCAAAAAGCAATAGTTATTTTAGGCCTTGCATCTGCCCTAGTTGGGGGGTGAGGGGGGCTCAACCAAACACAACTACGGAAAATTCTAGCATATTCATCAATTGCCCACATAGGGTGAATAATAATTGTATTAACCTATTCACCAGGCCTAATAATGCTTAACCTAACTATTTATATCACAATAACATCTACAGCCTTCCTAATGTTAAAACATATATCTGCTACCAAAATTAATACACTAGGGACAAGCTGGACAAAAGCCCCCATGCTCACAGTATTAACTATGTTAACAATACTATCTTTGGGAGGCCTCCCCCCCATGACAGGATTTATGCCGAAATGAATAATTCTGCAAGAACTTACTAAACAAGAACTCCCTTTAACAGCAACACTAATAGCAATAACTGCCCTACTAAGCCTATTCTTTTATATACGAATCTGTTACACAATAACATTAACCATCTCTCCAAACACAAACAATACGAAAACACCATGACGATTAAAAACACCGCAAATGATAATACCCTTATCAATTATGGCAGTTATAACAATTATACTACTACCACTTTCCCCTATAGTTACAGCAGTAGTAATATAGAGACTTAGGATAAAATTAGACCAAAAGCCTTCAAAGCTTTAAGCAGGAGTGAAAATCTCCTAGTCCCTGATTAAGACCTGCAGGACTTTATCCCACATATTCTGAATGCAACCCAGACGCTTTAATTAAGCTAAAGCCTTTATAGATAAGAGGGCCTCGATCCCACAAAGTCTTAGTTAACAGCTAAGCGCTCAAACCAGCGAGCATTCATCTACCTCCCCCGCCTTATAGGGGGGGGAAGTCGGGGTCGGGTCCTGGTAAGCCCAAGCAAGGAATTACCCGCATCTTCAAATTTGCAATTTGATATGTTATACACCATAGGGCTTGATAAAAAGAGGAATTGAACCTCTATTTGTGGGACTACAGCCCACCGCTTAAACACTCAGCCATCTTACCTGTGGCAATCACCCGTTGATTCTTTTCCACCAATCACAAAGACATTGGCACCTTATATTTAGTATTCGGTGCTTGAGCCGGCATAGTCGGGACAGCCTTAAGCCTACTAATTCGGGCCGAATTAAGTCAGCCCGGCGCCCTGCTTGGAGACGACCAAATTTATAATGTAATCGTTACGGCACACGCCTTCGTAATAATCTTCTTTATAGTAATACCCGTAATAATTGGAGGGTTCGGTAACTGACTTATTCCATTAATAATTGGGGCCCCTGATATAGCATTTCCCCGAATAAATAACATAAGCTTCTGGCTCCTTCCCCCATCGTTTCTTCTTTTACTAGCCTCCTCCGGAGTTGAAGCCGGGGCAGGGACCGGATGAACAGTATACCCCCCACTTGCTGGAAACCTGGCCCACGCCGGGGCCTCAGTAGACCTAACAATTTTTTCGCTACACCTGGCGGGTATTTCATCTATTCTAGGGGCCATTAATTTTATTACTACAATTATTAACATAAAACCGCCAGCCATTACACAATACCAAACCCCTTTATTCGTGTGGGCTGTCCTGGTAACAGCTGTACTTCTATTACTATCCTTACCAGTACTTGCTGCAGGAATTACGATACTTCTAACAGACCGAAACCTAAACACAACATTCTTTGACCCGGCAGGAGGAGGTGACCCAATCCTTTATCAACACCTATTCTGATTCTTTGGACACCCAGAAGTGTATATTTTAATTTTGCCGGGGTTCGGGATAATTTCACACATTGTTGCCTACTACGCCGGCAAAAAAGAGCCATTCGGTTACATAGGAATAGTTTGAGCCATAATGGCCATCGGTCTTCTTGGGTTTATCGTCTGAGCACATCATATGTTTACAGTAGGAATAGATGTAGACACCCGAGCATATTTTACATCCGCCACAATAATTATTGCTATCCCTACCGGGGTAAAAGTATTTAGCTGATTGGCAACCCTGCACGGGGGGTCTATCAAATGAGAGACCCCTCTTCTATGAGCCCTTGGCTTTATTTTCCTGTTTACAGTTGGAGGCCTCACGGGTATTGTGCTAGCAAATTCGTCTATCGACATTGTACTTCATGATACCTACTACGTCGTAGCCCATTTTCATTACGTACTGTCTATAGGGGCTGTATTCGCAATCATGGGCGGATTTGTCCATTGATTTCCGCTATTTACCGGTTATACACTACACGATACCTGAACCAAAATTCACTTTGGGGTTATATTTATTGGGGTTAATCTCACTTTCTTCCCACAGCACTTCCTAGGCTTAGCAGGTATACCACGCCGCTATTCCGACTACCCAGACGCGTACACCTTATGAAACACGGTATCGTCCATTGGATCTCTTGTGTCACTAACTGCTGTTATTCTGTTCCTATTTATTTTATGAGAAGCATTTACTGCCAAACGAGAAGTAAAATGAGTAGAACTAACAGTATCAAACGTTGAATGGCTACACGGGTGCCCTCCGCCCTACCACACATTTGAAGAACCCGCGTACGTTCGAGTACACCCGGCATGAGCCTATAAATTTTGAGATAATAACCCGTTATTCAAGAAAGGAAGGAATTGAACCTCCATATGCCGGTTTCAAGCCAGCCGCATAACCACTCTGCCACTTTCTTTTAATAAGATACTAGTAATAAATATTACACTGCCTTGTCAAGACAGAATTGCTGGTTAGACCCCTGCGTCTCTTAAATTATGGCACACCCCTCACAACTAGGATTTCAAGACGCAGCCTCGCCTGTAATAGAAGAAATACTTCATTTTCATGATCACGCATTAATAATTGTATTCCTAATTAGCACCCTGGTGCTCTACATTATTGTAGCAATAGTATCTACTAGTCTCACTAACATATATATTTTGGACTCACAAGAAATCGAAATTGTCTGAACAGTTCTACCAGCCGTGATTTTAATCTTAATTGCACTCCCATCCCTTCGAATTCTTTACTTAATAGACGAAATTAATGACCCTCACCTAACAATTAAAGCCATTGGCCACCAATGATATTGAAGCTATGAATATACTGACTATGAAGACCTGGGATTTGACTCATATATGATTCCTACCCAAGACCTAACCCCTGGTCAGTTCCGCCTATTAGAAGCCGACCATCGTATGGTAGTACCCATAGAATCTCCTGTACGAGTACTAGTTACAGCAGAAGATGTTCTACACTCATGAGCAGTCCCCGCCCTAGGTGTTAAAATAGACGCAGTTCCGGGCCGACTTAACCAAACAGCATTTATCGCCGCCCGCCCAGGGGTATATTATGGGCAATGTTCTGAAATCTGCGGTGCAAACCACAGCTTTATACCAATTGTAGTTGAAGCAGTACCTTTACAGCACTTTGAAGACTGGTCCTCAATAATAATAGAAGACGCCTCACTAAGAAGCTAAATTTGGGAAAAGCGTTAGCCTTTTAAGCTAAAGACTGGTGGTCCCCAACCACCCCTAGTGATATGCCACAATTAAACCCCGCCCCTTGATTTGCCATTCTTATGTTCTCATGACTGGTATTCCTAGTCATCATCCCAACAAAAGTTATAGCACACACTTTTAACAACGAGCCAAGCCCGCAAACAGCTAAAAAACCAAAACTAGAATCTTGAAACTGACCATGATACTAAACTTCTTTGACCAATTTATAAGCCCCACATATATGGGTATTCCCTTAATAGCCTTAGCATTAACATTACCATGAATACTTTATCCCACCCCTACATCACGATGAATAAATAACCGATTATTAACCCTACAAGGATGATTTATTAACCGTTTTACACAACAACTCCTTCTCCCTATCAATATTGGAGGACACAAATGAGCTATTTTATTAACATCGTTAATACTATTCTTAATTACCACGAACCTATTAGGCCTCCTCCCTTATACATTTACACCTACTACTCAACTATCCCTAAATATAGGATTTGCAGTACCACTATGACTGGCCACAGTTATTATTGGAATACGAAATCAACCGACAGTAGCGCTAGGTCACCTCCTCCCAGAAGGAACCCCTCTGCCTCTAATTCCGGTTCTCATCATCATCGAGACAATTAGCCTATTTATTCGCCCACTGGCCCTAGGAGTACGGCTTACAGCAAATCTCACAGCAGGACACCTTCTTATTCAACTTATTGCCACCGCCGTTTTTGTTTTACTACCTTTAATACCAACCGTGGCTATCCTAACAGGAACAGTTCTATTTTTACTAACACTCTTAGAAGTAGCCGTCGCTATAATTCAAGCCTATGTATTTGTCCTTCTTCTAAGCTTGTATTTACAAGAAAATGTATAATGGCACACCAAGCACATGCATTCCACATAGTTGACCCCAGCCCCTGGCCATTAACTGGCGCAATCGCCGCCCTACTAGTAACATCAGGGACTGCCATATGATTTCATTTCCAAAATACTATCCTAATAACGATAGGCATAATTCTTCTGCTGCTTACAATATACCAATGGTGACGAGACATCGTACGAGAGGGGACATTTCAAGGACACCATACGCCCCCCGTACAAAAGGGTCTCCGATATGGTATAATTTTATTTATTACATCAGAAGTATTCTTCTTCCTAGGGTTTTTCTGGGCCTTTTATCACTCGAGCCTATCACCCACGCCAGAGCTCGGAGGATGTTGACCCCCAACAGGAATCATTACCCTAGACCCATTTGAAGTTCCGCTATTAAATACCGCAGTCCTATTGGCCTCCGGGGTAACAGTAACCTGAGCCCATCACAGCATTATAGAAGGCGCACGAAAACAAACCATTCAATCTTTAACCCTAACTATTATTTTAGGGTTTTACTTTACTTTTTTACAAGCAGTAGAATACTACGAGGCCCCTTTCACAATCGCCGACGGAGTTTATGGGTCAACATTCTTTGTGGCTACAGGCTTCCACGGACTCCATGTTATTATTGGCTCCACATTTTTAGCAGTGTGCCTACTACGACAGATAAAATACCACTTTACATCAGAACACCACTTTGGCTTTGAAGCTGCCGCATGATACTGACACTTTGTTGACGTAGTGTGATTATTCCTATATGTCTCAATTTACTGATGAGGATCATAATTCTTCTAGTATCAACTTTAATACAAGTGACTTCCAATCATTTAATCTTGGTTAAACCCCAGGGAAGAATAATGAACCAGATTATCTCTATCTTAGCAATTACCTCTATTTTATCCTGTGTACTAGTAACTTTATCATTTTGGCTGCCTCAAATAACCCCGGACTCAGAGAAACTGTCCCCGTATGAATGCGGGTTTGACCCTCTAGGCTCCGCACGCCTCCCGTTTTCAATGCGATTTTTTCTAGTCGCAATTCTATTTCTTTTATTTGATCTAGAAATTGCACTTCTTCTACCCCTCCCATGAGGGGACCAGCTCCCAGACACCACCCAAACATTCTTCTGAGCGATGTCAATCCTTATTTTACTTACCCTTGGGTTAGTATATGAATGAATTCAAGGGGGCCTAGAATGAGCCGAATAGATGATTAGTCCAATGAAAGATTTCTGATTTCGGCTCAGTAGAACATGGTTCAACTCCATGATCATCTTATGGCCCCCACCCATTTCAGCTTTACACTAGCATTTATTCTAGGATTTTCAGGCCTGGCCTTTCACCGAAAGCATCTATTATCTGCCCTCCTATGCCTAGAAGCGATAATACTCTCGATCTATGTAGCAATGGCCCTGTGATCGTTCCAAACAGGGTCCGCCGTCTTTTCTTCAGCACCCATAATACTTCTAGCATTTTCTGCCTGTGAGGCCAGCGCAGGCCTAGCCCTTCTAGTAGCGACCTCCCGAACTCATGGCACAGACCACCTAAAAAACCTAAATTTATTACAATGCTAAAAGTACTAATTCCGACCATCATACTTATTCCCACCACCTGATTAATTGATAAAAAATGACTATGAACCACTGCCACGTATCAAAGCTTTATTATTGCTGCCATTAGCTTAACATGATTAAAGTGAGACTCAGAGACAGGATGATCAACATCAAATATGTACTTAGCAACAGACCCATTATCAACCCCCCTATTAGTTTTATCGTGCTGGTTATTACCATTAATAATCTTAGCGAGCCAAAGTCATATAATGCCCGAACCAGTTAACCGTCAACGGACTTATATTACCCTTTTAATTTCACTACAGATATTACTAACACTAGCATTTGGTGCGACAGAAATCATTATATTTTATATTATATTTGAAGCTACTCTAATCCCCACACTAATTATTATTACCCGATGGGGAAATCAGACAGAACGACTTAATGCAGGAACGTATTTCCTATTTTATACACTAGCAGGCTCACTCCCACTTCTAGTTGCCCTCCTAACATTACAAAAAGATTTAGGTACACTTTCAATATTAATTATACAGCACACTAAGCCCCTTATTCTTGTCTCATGAGGCGATAAAATATGATGAGCGGGGTGTCTTGTAGCATTCCTGGTTAAAATACCACTTTATGGGGTTCACCTCTGATTACCAAAAGCCCACGTAGAGGCCCCGGTAGCCGGATCTATAATTCTGGCTGCCGTACTTTTAAAACTAGGGGGATACGGGATGATACGAATAATAATTATACTTAACCCGTTAACAAAAGAACTAGCCTACCCCTTCATTATTTTAGCCTTGTGGGGAATTATTATAACCGGCTCAATTTGTCTACGGCAGACCGACCTAAAATCTATAATTGCCTACTCTTCCGTCAGTCACATAGGATTAGTAGCGGGGGGGATCTTGATCCAAACCCCATGAGGATTTACAGGAGCTATTATTTTAATAATTGCCCACGGATTGGTGTCTTCTGCCCTCTTTTGTTTAGCTAATACTAACTATGAACGAACTCACAGCCGAACACTCTTGTTAGCCCGAGGCCTACAGATAATTTTACCGTTAATAGCAGCCTGATGGTTTATTATTAATTTGGCCAACCTGGCGCTGCCCCCCCTACCAAATCTTATAGGGGAAATCATGATTATTACTGCCATATTCAACTGATCATACTGATCCATTATTATTACGGGCCTCGGAACCCTAATTACAGCAGGGTATTCCCTCTATATATTTATTATAACACAACGGGGACCGACCCCAAACCACATTATAGGATTAGACCCTTCACATACCCGAGAACATCTCCTTATTACTATGCACCTTATTCCCGTAATCCTCCTTGTGTTAAAGCCAGAACTTATGTGAGGATGATGCCTCTGTAGACATAGTTTAACAAAGACATTAGATTGTGATTCTAAAGATAGGAGATAATACCCCCTTGTCCACCGAGAGAGTAAGCACCAACCCGAGAGATTGCTAGTCTCCCGGGCCCGCAGTTGAAGTCCGCGGCTCACTCAGCCATTAAAGGATAATAGCTCATCCGTTGGTCTTAGGAACCAAAAACTCTTGGTGCAACTCCAAGTAATGGCTATGCATTCAACAGCCTTAATTTTTAACTCAAGCCTTTTTATTATTCTGGCCCTTCTAATTTTTCCCATCATTATTTCATTAAATCCCTCCCCATTAAAAAAAGATTGAGCCTCTACACATGTAAAAACGGCCGTCCAGACAGCGTTTTTTGTTAGCCTAATTCCACTATGTATTTTCCTAGACCAGGGAATAGAGGTAGTATCAACAAATTGACAATGGGCAAACACAATATCATTTGACCTTAACACAAGCTTCAAATTTGACCAATACTCAATTATTTTTACGCCAATTGCCCTATATGTAACATGATCAATTCTAGAATTTGCCTCATGATATATGCACGCAGACCCCAACGTAAACCGATTCTTTAAATACCTTCTATTATTCCTAGTGGCAATAATTCTTCTAGTCACTGCCAACAACATATTCCAGCTTTTCATCGGATGAGAAGGAGTTGGGATTATATCATTCCTGCTAATCGGATGATGGTACGGACGGGCAGATGCTAACACCGCCGCACTACAGGCGGTTATTTATAACCGAGTAGGAGATATTGGCCTTATTATAAGCATGGCTTGAATCGCAATAAACCTAAATAGCTGAGAAATTCAACAGATTTTTATTGTCTCTAAAGAAATGGACCTTACACTGCCACTAATAGGACTAATTCTGGCCGCAACAGGAAAGTCAGCCCAATTTGGACTACACCCATGACTTCCCTCAGCAATAGAGGGCCCAACACCAGTATCTGCCCTACTTCATTCAAGCACTATAGTGGTTGCAGGTATTTTTTTACTCATCCGACTTCACCCAATAATAGAGAATAACCAGGCAGTCCTGACAACCTGTCTATGTTTAGGAGCCCTAACTACTCTATTTACAGCCACTTGTGCACTAACACAAAATGATATCAAAAAAATCGTAGCATTCTCAACATCAAGCCAATTAGGGCTTATAATAGTTACCATTGGCTTAAACCAGCCCCAATTGGCATTCTTACATATCTGCACCCACGCATTCTTTAAAGCCATACTCTTCTTATGCTCCGGCTCAATTATTCACAGCTTGAATGATGAACAGGATATCCGGAAAATGGGGGGTTTACACAAAACCCTTCCATTTACCTCCTCTTGTATAACGATTGGAAGTCTCGCCCTCACCGGCACCCCCTTCCTAGCAGGCTTCTTTTCTAAAGACGCAATTATTGAAGCAATAAACACATCGTACCTTAATGCCTGAGCACTCACCCTTACCCTAATCGCTACTTCCTTCACAGCTGTTTACAGCTTCCGAATTATCTTTTTCGCCGCGATAGGACAGCCCCGATCCGCCCCCCTCTCCCCAATTAATGAAAATAACCCAACAGTATTAAACCCTATTAAACGACTAGCATGAGGAAGTATTGTTGCTGGCCTAATCATTACATCAAACTTCCTGCCAACTAAGACACCCATCATAACAATACCGGCCTCCCTGAAACTTAGCGCCCTCCTAGTAACCATTTTAGGGCTAATAACAGCCATAGAGCTTGCCAACCTAACAAACAAACAGTTAAAAACTAACCCAAACATAACAGCACACAATTTTTCAAACATACTAGCTTATTTTCCAGCCATCATTCATCGAGCTGTCCCCAAATTAAATCTTACCTTAGGACAGACGGCCGCCACGCAAATAGTAGACCAAACGTGATTTGAAAAAATTGGACCAAAAGGTATCACAAATGCTCAAATTCCAATAATCAAAATAATTAATAACCCGCAGCAAGGGTTAATTAAAGCCTACCTAGCCATGTTTTTCTTGACCGCTTCACTGTCATTCCTAACAATGACTCTTTATTAACATTACTAGGAGTTATAAATAAATGAACACACCCCCACTCAAAGAATTAATGGCAAGTTTACGAAAAAAACACCCGCTCTTAAAATTAGCTAACGACGCCCTAGTAGACCTACCCGCCCCATCAAATATTTCAGCTTGATGAAACTTTGGGTCTCTTCTAGCATTATGTCTAATTGCACAAATCCTAACAGGTTTATTCCTGGCCATACACTACACATCCGACATTTCCACCGCCTTCTCTTCAGTAGCCCATATCTGTCGAGATGTTAACTACGGGTGACTAATTCGAAATTTACATGCAAACGGAGCCTCGTTCTTCTTCATCTGCCTTTATATGCACATCGCCCGAGGAATTTACTACGGGTCGTACCTTTATAAAGAAACATGAAACGTAGGGGTTGTCTTATTTTTGTTAGTAATAATGACAGCATTCGTAGGGTACGTACTTCCATGAGGACAGATATCATTCTGAGGTGCGACAGTAATTACCAACTTATTATCTGCCGTTCCCTACGTAGGGAACGTATTAGTTCAGTGAATCTGAGGCGGTTTCTCAGTCGACAACGCCACTCTGACCCGATTTTTCGCATTCCATTTCCTACTTCCATTTGTGGTAGCAGGCGCCAGCCTACTACATATTATTTTTTTACACGAAACCGGATCTAATAATCCGATAGGCTTAAACTCAGACGCTGATAAAATTCCATTCCACCCATACTTTACTTACAAAGACCTTTTAGGGTTCATTATTATACTTGCAGCCCTTACATCACTCGCTCTTTTTTATCCTAACCTCCTAGGAGACCCAGACAATTTTACCCCAGCAAACCCCATGGTAACCCCTCCACACATCAAGCCCGAATGATACTTCCTATTCGCGTATGCCATTTTACGATCCATTCCAAATAAACTAGGGGGAGTATTAGCCCTCCTGTTTTCAATTCTTGTATTAATAGTCGTGCCAATTCTCCACACCTCAAAACACCGGGGGCTCACCTTCCGCCCCGCCTCCCAGTTCCTTTTCTGGGTACTTGTAGCAGATATAATTGTATTAACATGAATTGGTGGCATACCAGTAGAACACCCATTTATTATTATTGGTCAAGTAGCCTCAGTATTATACTTTAGCCTATTCCTTGTTCTAAATCCCCTAGTAGGTTGAATTGAGAACAAGATACTCAACTGATAGTTGCCCTAGTAGCTTAACGCCAAAGCACCGGTTTTGTAATCCGAAGATTGAAGATTAAAATTCTTTCTAGCGCTAAAGATTTAATAATATTCCACATATGTATGTAATACATACTATGTATAATATTGCATACACTAATGTAACAGTAAATAACTCATTCTCTCTTACATGGCTTGACAATACTAAAACATCACACTAACAGCATAAAACCTGTAGAAAGCACATAATATGTGTGATATTACAGGTGCTCTACCTAGGTAGAGGAGGGTGTTGTTACTTAGTAGATACACCTACTATCTTTAGTAAATAAATTAAGACATACCCTAAACATGCATTGAAGAGCGGCATGAACTCCTAGTAACAAGATAGATAGTGAAACTCCACATAAATGACTTACACCTGCTTCCATGATTGACTCAGCAGGACTTGGTACAAAAATAAGAATGTAGTAAGAAACCACCAACCAGTATAAGTCAAGTGAATTCGTTTATTGAACGGTCAGGGGCAATACTTGGGGGGTCGCACAAAATGAACTATTACTGGCATCTGTCCTATTTCAGGCCCACTTTCTTAAACTCCTTACACTTGCACTAAATTTGGCATTTGATTAATGGTGGAGGACATGGGACTTGTTACCCCCCAAGCCGGGATTCATTTAAGGGCATTTGGTTTTTTTTTTAGGGTTTCCTTTCACTTTGCATGTGAGACACCTTCTAACCAGCCGACGAGGGGTGGATTATTTCTTGCCTAATGATTTAGTATGAGTGTTGATAAGACATTACTTGAATACCACATTAAGATATATCAAGTGCATATAATAATACCCAATCATTAGACATTACTGAGATTTCCCCTCTCTTGCTAGAGTTTCGTCAAACCCCCCCTACCCCCCTAAACCGAACAACCTTATGATAACTTGCCAAACCCCTAAAACAAGAAAAGGTATTCCTAGCCCGCACCGCTACACAATCCACTCACGCAATTTACATTATTAAAATACTCAACCAAAATTTATCGCCGACCAGTCCGCCTGAGCCTCTGCCACACCTAAATTACATTAAATTGCCCGTAGGGCCCCCCGACTCTGACCCCGAGTTAATTCAAGTACCACAAAAAGAGTCAGCAAAAGGGCCCACCCGCAGACAATAAGTATCTCCCCCCCTAAACTGTATATGAAAGAAACCCCAATATAATCCCCCCGTAAAACCGATAAGCCCTGGTACTCATCAACAATACCACAATAATACTCGGCACGCCCGCCCCCTATACAAAACCCCATGAAAACGATTAATAAACAACCCGCAACCCGACCCAAAACAGACCAATCTCCTCAGCCTTCAGGGTAAGGCTCCGCAGCCAAAGCTGCCGAGTAAGCAAAAACTACCAGCATACCCCCCAAATAAATTAGAAAAAGGACTAAAGAGACAAAAGACCCCCCATAGCCCGCCAAAATACCACACCCGCCCGCAGCCGCCAATACTAAACCCAAAGCAGCAAAATAAGGCGCAGGATTAGAAGCAACCCCAACCACCCCTAAAACTAGCATAACTAAAAATAATAAAATAAAATAACTCATAATTCCCACCCGGAGTTTAACCAGGACCAATGATATGAAAAACCACCGTTGTAATTCAACTACAAGAACCGAATAATGGTAGATTCAAAGGGGGAAGATTTTAACTTCCATCCTTAACTCCCAAAGCTAAGATCATAAATTAGACCACCCTATGAGGACTTATATTATTTATGTTACATTCCACATATGTATGTAATACATACTATGTATAATATTGCATACACTAATGTAACAGTAAATAACTCATTCTCTCTTACATGGCTTGACAATACTAAAACATCACACTAACAGCATAAAACCTGTAGAAAGCACATAATATGTGTGATATTACAGGTGCTCTACCTAGGTAGAGGAGGGTGTTGTTACTTAGTAGATACACCTACTATCTTTAGTAAATAAATTAAGACATACCCTAAACATGCATTGAAGAGCGGCATGAACTCCTAGTAACAAGATAGATAGTGAAACTCCACATAAATGACTTACACCTGCTTCCATGATTGACTCAGCAGGACTTGGTACAAAAATAAGAATGTAGTAAGAAACCACCAACCAGTATAAGTCAAGTGAATTCGTTTATTGAACGGTCAGGGGCAATACTTGTGGGGGTCGCACAAAATGAACTATTACTGGCATCTGGTTCCTATTTCAGGGCCCCACTTTCTAAAACTCCCTACAACTTGCACTATATCTGGCATCTGATTAATGGTGGAGTACATGGTACTCGTTACCCACCAAGCCGGGCATTCATTTAAAGGCATTTGGTTCTTTTTTTTAGGTTTTCCTTTCACTTTGCATGTGAGACACCTTCTAACCAGCCGACGAGGGTTGGATTATTTCTTGCCCTAATGAATTTAGTATGAGTGTTGATAAGACATTACTGAATAACCACATTAAGATATATCAAGTGCATATAATAATACCCAATCATTAGACATTACTGAGATTTCCCCTCTCTTGCTAGAGTTTCGTCAAACCCCCCCTACCCCCCTAAACCGAACAACCTTATGATAACTTGCCAAACCCCTAAAACAAGAAAAGGTATTCCTAGCCCGCACCGCTACACAATCCACTCACGCAATTTACATTATTAAAATACTCAAAAATAATGTAAAT